AAAGCTAAGAGAAAAAAAAACAGAGGTATGACTGGCATAACATCTACGATTGGATTCAAAAAAGCATAGGCTTCAGGCAATTTGCCGAAGAAAAAACTACTCGAATAAAGGGGCGAATTAATACAAATACAGATCAAACTAACGATATTAAGCATAACAGACATTTTGTTCTTGGAGATAATTGCATTTTGGTTGCCTTTTTGATATAAGGAAAAAGAAAGTAAGGTAAGATAGACAAAAATCCTTCTTTTCTTTGAATCCATCCAACCAAAAATTCTCCAATTCTCAAAGGAGAATAGAAGAAATCATACTTTCATACAATATCTTAATTGAATTCTATGTAATGATCAATAAATTAAGTTGAATTCTGTATCTATATGTATCAAAATCCTAGTACCGGTCTATTCTATTATTCTATAGATATAGAAGATCTATATTCTATAGATAGATTCTATATCTAGATATATATTTAGATATTTATTTGGGCTGTAGTTGACAAACAACCAATAACAATATTATTGTTTCTTAGTGTCGATTAGCAATCGAAATGGGGCGTGGCCAAGTGGTAAGGCAACGGGTTTTGGTCCCGCTATTCGGAGGTTCGAATCCTTCCGTCCCAGCGCGGATCCACTTTTTATACTGCATTATTCCCATATAAACTATATCATAATATAAAAAAAAGTGGGGGGTGGATAGGCATAGGCTATATTAATTAGAAATTTAAGCATCTGTGTCTGCTTGAATTTCATTAACAAACGATCAAGTTCCATGTTCTATAGTATGGTATTTATACTATATCTATAACAAACAGTGACAATTGTTCAGTCTATCTGATAGATATGAGAAACCTTCCCTATTTTTTTTCGATTTTGATTTTCGTAATCTTATTAAAAAAATCAAAATTCAAATCTTAACTTACATTATTTTTTCTACATCTCATTCTCATGAAAAAAAATGGATTTCTTTCTTTTTTTCTTTGATCTATTTCAAATTTTTATTTGAAATTAGTGATGAGTCAATTCAAAAAGAAAGACTGATCTTCCTATAAAGATCAAAGGCGATGCTTTTTGTCCAATTTTCTTCAAATCCAATCAAATTAAATAATGATGTTTAATTTAAATTAATATAGTGAATTTCACTTAGAAAAATTTTTAATGATTTGGAATCTTTGAAAAAGTAGAAAATCATTTAATTTATCCTATTAAGTCACTTGAAAATATAGATTCAAAAACTTATTCATTTTTATTTATATTAATATATATCTATAATTATTATTAATAGAAATTAATATTATTTTAATTTAATTATTTTATTTAGATATTTCTATATATAGATTTCTTTTTTCTTTCTATTATCTATATATTCTATTAGTAATTAGTATGTTAAATATGTTCAAAATGTTGTCTTACTAAGATTTTTTCAGAAAAATCTTGTTTCATATATTCATATATAGAAGAAAAGGTATAGATTACGATGTCTATGGACAGCTGAACCGATGACTATTCATGATTCCATGATTGAATCAATTCCATACCGGTATACCGGTTCCAAATTAGAGGAATGTTATGGTAAAACTTCGTTTGAAACGATGTGGTAGAAAGCAACGTGCGACTTGAAGGATATGACCCATTGTGGATTTTTACATCCATCATTTTAAATTTGTCTAGGAATGAGGTGCTCTTGGCTCGACATTGTTTGTTCTGTTACACTTGAACCCTTCATTTTTTGTCGGGTTGTAATGTAAATAGTCCATGATGGAGCTCGAACAGAAAGTATTAATTCATTTCTCAGGGGCAAGGATCTAGGGTTAATGCCAATCAACTGGAACAACTTCGTAAATATATGGAAAATTGAAAGGATCCAATTCGAGCAAGTTTCCAATTCAAAAGCAAAACTTGTTGAAATTGATCCAAAATTTTCGATTCAACGTGTATCATGCTAGAATCAACCATCCATAGGATTCTTTGATAGAAAGAAATCAAAAAGGGTATGTTGCTACCACTTTGAAAGGATTAAGAAGCACCGAAGTAATGTCTAAACCCAATGATTAAAAATAAGAATAAAGGGTTTAAAAACAAGGAAACACCCTTTGTAATTGTTAATTCTCTCGATAGTCTCAATAACTGGATCCAACTAAAGAATCCAAATAGAATTTGAAATAGTTTAACCGGGATAAACGAAAGGGAGTAAAGACTACTCAATAAATGAAATTGACTAAAGATTTTCCTTTGAGCTATTTAAGAGTTATCCGATTTGAGTTATGAGTACGAACTGTTTCTTTTTCATTTTTCAAGAAGAAAAAGACTGAAATCATAGTCTAATTGATATTCATTTTATAGGTCCATTTGTCATTTAATTTATTATTTATTAGAATTAGATACATAGGCAAAACTTCGAATTAAATCATTTTTTTTCGAGCCGTACGAGGAGAAAACTTCCTATACGGTTCCAGGGGGGGTATTGTTCATCTATATCTATCCCAATGAGCCGTCTATCGAAT